TTAAAAATAAGCTAAATTTAAGCTTTTGGGCTCATACCTCAAATATAAAGTAGATAATTCTTTTTTTTAATAAAGTGCCTGATTAAAGGATTATTCTGATAGGATAAATTAAGTAAATATTTACCTTTATTATATTTTATAGAATTAAACTATATCTAAAAGTATCAAAAACTATTGTGCTTATTACACTAAAATATATTATTAATAAAAATATAAATTAATTATTTAGATTAAATTCTAATAAAAATTATTAAATTATAATTATTTTTAATTTACAACTTAACTAACCCCCCTAAAATATTTTTTTTTTTTATTTTAATTTTTAGAACAATAATCTCAATTTCCTCTAATTCTTGGTTTGGCTGTTGAATTGGATTAGAAATTAACTTATTATCTTTTATCCCCTTAATTTCAAATTCAAATAATTTATTTAACTCAGAAGCTTCCCTGAAATATTTTTTAACCCAATCTATTGCTTCAATTAATTTTTTATTTACCATCATTATAAAAATAATTCTAATAAAAAACTTTCAAATAAACCTCTTTATCTCGATTATAATTAATTCATCATTATTAATAAAAATAGGATCTACTCCATTCCATTTCTGATTCCCCAATATTATCGAGGGAATATCATGATTAAACAGATTTATCTTAATAACATGACAAAAAATTGCCCCAATAATTTTATTATCTTATTATTTTAATTTTAATTTTATTCTTATTGTAGTAATTATAAATATTATTATCGGAGCAATTAGAGGTTTAAATCAAACTTCCCTCCGTAAAATTATAGCATTTTCATCTATTAATAACCTAGGTTGAATAATTATAGCTTTAATAATTAGAGAAAATCTTTGAATATTTTATTTTACCTTTTATTCATTTTTAATTAGAATTTTATGTTTTTTATTCTCCAATTTAAATATATTTTACATAAATCAACTATTTATTAATAATATAAACTTTATAATCAAAACAAATATATTAATTAATTTTTTATCATTAGGTGGATTACCACCTTTTTTAGGATTTTTCCCTAAATGAATTGTTATTAATTTTATAATTAATAATAACTTATACTTTATAACAATAATTTTTACAATAATAAGATTAATTACTTTATTTTTTTATATTCGTATTACTTATTCATCTTTATTATTTAACTATCCTAAAATAAAATGATTAAAAATAATAATTAAAAATAAATCCCTTTACATAATAAATTTACTCTCTTTTACTTCTTTAACTGGTATAATTTTTAGAACTTTTTTTTATTTATAATAAGGTTTTAAGTTAAAACAAACTAATAATCTTCAAAATTATTTATAAAGAAATATATCTTTAAGCCTTAATAATACTTATTATTCCTTAAAATTTGCAATTTTATATCATTATTGAATATAAGACTAATTACAATTATAATTATTTAATAAAAGAAAATAATTTTCGTAAATAAATTTACAATTTATCGCCTACCCTCAGCCATTTTATTATTTTTTAGCGAAAATGACTATATTCTACAAATCATAAAGATATTGGAACATTATATTTTATTTTTGGAATTTGAGCTGGAATAGTAGGAACATCACTTAGACTACTAATCCGAGCAGAACTAGGAAATCCAGGATCTTTAATTGGAGATGATCAAATTTATAACACTATTGTAACTGCACATGCTTTTATTATAATTTTTTTCATGGTCATACCAATTATAATTGGCGGATTCGGTAATTGATTAGTTCCACTTATATTAGGAGCCCCCGATATAGCCTTTCCTCGTATAAACAATATAAGTTTTTGATTACTTCCCCCCTCCTTAACTCTTTTAATCTCGAGAAGAATTGTTGAAAATGGTGCAGGCACAGGATGAACCGTTTACCCCCCGTTATCTTCTAACATCGCTCATGGAGGAAGCTCTGTAGATTTAGCAATTTTTTCCTTACATTTAGCTGGAATTTCATCTATTTTAGGTGCCATTAACTTTATTACAACAATCATTAATATACGCCTTAATAACCTCTCATTCGACCAAATACCCCTATTTGTTTGAGCAACAGGAATTACTGCCTTTCTTCTTCTTCTTTCTTTACCAGTTTTAGCTGGGGCTATTACAATATTACTAACAGATCGTAATTTAAATACTTCTTTCTTTGACCCTGCTGGGGGTGGAGATCCTATCTTATATCAACATTTATTTTGATTTTTTGGTCATCCTGAAGTTTATATTCTAATTTTACCAGGATTTGGAATAATTTCCCACATTATTTCACAAGAAAGTGGTAAAAAAGAAACTTTTGGATGTTTAGGAATAATCTATGCTATAATAGCTATTGGTTTACTAGGATTTATTGTATGAGCCCACCACATATTTACTGTAGGAATAGATATTGATACACGTGCCTATTTTACATCTGCAACCATAATTATTGCTGTACCAACGGGAATTAAAATTTTCAGTTGATTAGCTACTCTTCACGGAACACAAATTAATTATAGTCCATCAATTTTATGAAGATTAGGATTCGTATTTTTATTTACTGTTGGTGGTTTAACAGGAGTTATTTTAGCTAATTCTTCTATTGATATTAATCTTCATGATACTTATTATGTAGTAGCTCACTTCCACTATGTTTTATCTATAGGAGCTGTATTTGCTATTATGGGAGGATTTGTTCACTGATACCCTTTATTTTCAGGGTTATATATAAACCCTTTCTTATTAAAAATTCAATTTTTTATTATATTTATTGGGGTAAATTTAACATTTTTCCCCCAACATTTTTTAGGTTTAGCAGGAATACCTCGTCGTTATTCAGATTACCCCGACTCATATATTTCTTGAAATATTATCTCTACTTTAGGGTCATATATATCCTTTTTAGCTGTAATATTCATATTAATTATTGTATGAGAATCAATAATTACTCAACGAACTACTTTATTTACATTAAATTTATCAACATCAATTGAATGATACCAAAATTCCCCCCCAGCAGAGCATTCATATAACGAACTACCTATTTTAAATAATAATTTCTAATATGACAGATTATATGTAATGGATTTAAGCCCCATTTATAAAGGTTTTATCCTTTTTTTAGAAATGGCTACTTGATCTAACCTTAATTTACAAAATAGCTCATCCCCTTTAATAGAACAAATTATCTTCTTTCATGATCATACTTTAATCATTTTAATTATAATTACTATTTTAGTAGGATATTTAATATTAACCTTAATATTTAATAAATACACTAATCGATTCTTATTAGAAGAACAAATAATTGAATTAATCTGAACCATCTTACCTGCTATTACATTAATTTTTATTGCTCTCCCTTCTTTACGACTTCTATACTTATTAGATGACCTCAATAATCCTTTAATTACTTTAAAATCTATTGGACATCAATGATATTGAAGTTATGAATATTCAGATTTTAACAAAATCGAATTTGATTCTTATATAATTCCCACCAATGAAATAAGTTCTAATAATTTTCGTCTATTAGATGTAGATAATCGTATTGTTTTACCTATAAACAACCAAATTCGTATTATAGTAACTGCTACTGATGTTATTCACTCTTGAACTATCCCATCAATAGGAGTAAAAGTAGACGCAAACCCTGGACGTTTAAATCAAACTAATTTTTTTATTAACCGACCTGGAATATTTTATGGTCAATGCTCAGAAATTTGTGGAGCTAATCATAGATTCATACCTATTGTAATTGAAAGAATTCCAATTAAAAATTTTATTAACTGAATTAAAAACTATTCATCATCATTAGATGACTGAAAGTAAGTACTGGTCTCTTAAACCACTTTATAGTAATTTAACAACTACTTCTAATGAAACTTAACTAAAGAATTAGTTAAATAATAACACAAATATGTCAAATTTGAATTATTACTCAATATTTAAATGTAATATTCTTTTATTCCTCAAATAATACCTATTAATTGATTTATTTCATTATTTTTTTTTATTTATATTTTCTATATTTTTAATATAATAAATTATTTTATTTTTAATTACAAAAAAAATCTTAATTATAAATCTTCCCCTTTAAAAAATAAACAATTTTTTTGAAAATGATAAGTAACTTATTTTCAGTTTTTGATCCTTCTACTAATATTTTTAACTTATCAATTAATTGAATTAGAACTTTACTAGGAATTATATTTATCCCATATTCATTTTGATTAATCCCTAATCGTTTCCACTTTTTTTGAAATTTTATTTTACTAAAACTTCATAACGAATTTAAAATTTTACTTAAAAATAACTACTCTCAAGGATCAACAATCATCTTTATTTCAATATTTTCATTTGTTTTATTTAATAATTTTTTAGGACTATTCCCCTATATTTTCACCAGTACAAGTCATTTGAGATTATCCCTTTCCATTTCACTTCCTTTATGATTAAGATTTATAATTTATGGATGAATTAATAATACTCAACATATATTTATTCACATAATTCCCCAAGGAACCCCCAATATTTTAATACCATTTATAGTAATAATTGAAACAATTAGTAATATTATTCGCCCTGGAACTTTAGCCGTACGTTTAACTGCTAATATAATTGCCGGTCATTTACTAATAACTCTTTTAAGTAATACCGGATCTAATATAACTTTATATTTAATTCCAATCTTAATACTAATCCAAATTCTTTTAATAATTCTAGAATCAGCAGTAGCAATTATTCAATCATATGTTATTGCAATTCTTAGCACTCTTTATTCTAGAGAAGTTAATTAATTTATAATGAAAACTAATTATGCCCACCCATTTCATTTAGTAGATTACAGCCCATGACCTCTGACAGGAGCTATTGGAGTATTAATTTTAGTGACAGGAATAATAAAATGATTCCACAATTTTAACCTTAATTTAATCATTTTAGGATACTTAATTGTAGTTTTAACTATATACCAATGATGGCGAGATATTTGTCGAGAAGGAACCCTTCAAGGTAAACACACCCTTTTAGTTGTCAAAGGACTTCGATGGGGAATGATCCTTTTTATTGTATCAGAAATTTTCTTCTTCCTATCATTTTTTTGAGCTTTTTTCCACAGAAGTTTATCCCCTAATATTGAAATCGGAACCTCATGACCTCCTGTGGGTATTACACCTTTTAACCCATTCCAAATCCCCTTACTTAACACTATTATTCTAATTAGATCTGGAATTTCAGTTACATGAGCTCATCATGCTCTAATAGAAAATAACAATTCTCAAATAACTCAAAGACTTTTTATTACTATTATTCTAGGTATTTATTTCACTACTCTACAAATATATGAATATTTTGAAGCACCTTTCAGAATTGCAGATAGAATCTATGGTTCCACATTCTTTGTTGCCACAGGATTCCACGGTTTACACGTTATTATTGGCACAATATTCCTCCTAATTTGCTTAATTCGACATTTAAATAATCATTTTTCCAGAAATCATCACTTTGGATTTGAAGCAGCAGCCTGATATTGACATTTTGTAGATGTTGTATGACTATTCCTTTATGTTTCAATCTATTGATGGGGATATTAATTATTTATATAATATATTTAGTATATTTGACTTCCAATCAAAATGTTTAAGTTTCCTTAATATAATTAATCATTTTAATAATATTAATTTTAATTTTAATTTTTCTTATTTCCAATATTTTTATATTTTTAGCAATTATTCTATCTAAAAAATCTTTCCTCGACCGAGAAAAATGTTCTCCTTTTGAATGTGGATTTGATCCTAGATCTCAAGCTCGAATTCCCTTCTCTCTCCATTTTTTTTTAATTACTATAATTTTTCTAATTTTCGATGTAGAAATCGCTTTAATTTTCCCAATTATTCCTTTATTTAAAGTAGTTAATTTTTTTATTTGAATTAAAATTAGTTTTTTCTTCATTATTATTTTATTGATTGGCTTATATCATGAATGAAACCAAAATATACTAAATTGAACTAATTAAACATCTCATTAAATTTTTATAAACATCCTCACACACACACACACACACATATATATATATATATATATATATATAGGATTATAGTTTAATCATTAAAACATTTGACTTGCATTCAAAAAATATTAAACAAATTTAATTTATCTTAAATAAATAAATAAGAAGCATTAATGCATTTAATTTCGACCTAAAAGACAGAGTAATTAATTACTCCTTATTTATTAATTAATTAATTAATTGAAACCAAATAAGAGGTATATCACTGTTAATGATAAAATTGAATCATAATTTCCAATTAAATAGAAATATAAAATTTAAAATTAAGCTGCTAACTTAATTTTTAGTGGTTAAATTCCATTAATATTTCTTAATAAAATTTATATAGTTTAAGCTAAAACCTTACATTTTCATTGTAATAATAAAATTATACACATATATTTTTATAAATATATATATATATATATATATATATATATATATATATATATATATTACCTATCTTATCCTTCTTCCCTTTATTATTTAAAAATAATTTTTATTTCCTTAATATCTTCAATATTATACTCTTTATATATATAAGCTATTTAAATAATTAATTACCAATATTATCATAAACAATCTAATTAAAACCCATAAAATAAATCTAAATAAATAAATTTTAAAATTATTTATCTGTAAAAAATTAAAAAACAAAGAATTTCTCTTTATTACATTTATTAACCCTACTCCTCTATAAAATTCACTTCAACCTATATCAATATTTTTTAATAAATTATAACCTAAATTAAGAAATTTATAATTTAAACCATAAGTTGATAATCTAGGTATAAATCACATTAAACATAAAAAAGATCTTAACTTATATGTTATAACAAACTTATTAACTGAATAAATATTTATATTTCTAATTAAATAACCTAAAATACCCCCTACTAATCTAACATAAATAACTATTATCTTCATATTGAAAGATAAATAAATCATATAAGGATAAGAAAAAATTAATCAACTCAATATTCCCCCTCTAATAATACTTATAAATAATAAAACAATTATTCTTTTTAATATAATATAATCTTCATCATATAATCTATAAATTCTTAATAAATTATAATTACCAATTATTAAATATATTGTTAAACGAAAACTATAAAACATAGTTAAACCTGTAGAAACATAATATAATAAATAAATTAATAAATTTAAATTTCTAAATCTCACTATCTCTAAAATTATATCTTTAGAATAAAATCCGGCTAAAAAAGGAATCCCACATAAAGCCATATTTGATACATTTATACACAAAGAAGTTATAGGAATAAAAAATGAAATCCCACCTATATAACGAATATCTTGCATATCCCCTATTAAATGAATAATAACTCCAGCACACATAAACAATAATGCTTTAAATATCGCATGAGTTAGTAAATGAAAAAAAGCTAAATCAGGCATACCCATACTTAAAATTCTTATTATTAACCCCAACTGACTTAAAGTAGATAAAGCAATAATTTTTTTCAAATCAAACTCATAATTAGCAGAAATACCAGCCATAAGTATTGTTAACCCTGAAAGTAATAATAAAATCTTAATAAAAAATATGCCAATTAATAAATTATTAAATCGAATTAATAAATATACACCAGCAGTTACTAAAGTTGAAGAATGTACTAAAGCTGAAACAGGAGTTGGAGCCGCTATTGCAGCAGGTAACCACGAACTAAAGGGAATTTGAGCTCTCTTAGTCATAGCAGCTAAAATAATCATTCAACCAATTATCTGCATTTCATAATCATTTTTTATAAAATCTAAATAAAAAATATAATTTCAACTACCAAAATTAAGTATTCAAGAAATAACTATCAGAATTATAATATCCCCAATTCGATTAGATAAAGCCGTTAATATCCCAGCATTATAAGATTTTAAATTTTGATAATAAATAACTAAACAATAAGAAACTAAACCCAAACCATCTCACCCTAATAAAATTCTAATAATATTAGGTCTAATAATTAACAATAATATAGATAATACAAATAATAAGACCAAAATAATAAACCGAAATAAATTTAACTCAGATCTTATATATCTTTTTCTATAATAAATAACTACAGAAGAAATTATCAAAACAAATATCATAAATAACAATGATATTCAATCCAATAAAATTCTCATTATAATTCTTACAGAATTCAAAGAAATAATCTCCCATTCCAAAAAAATAACTAAATTATTTATAATAAAATATAAACTAAAAATAAACATAATAACCCCCCATAAAAATAAAAAATAAAAATAAATAAAACAAACTGAATATTTCAAATTATTAATAACTTAAAATGAATTTCTCCACATATTTGATACCACAAATCAATATTTTTAATTAAATTATTTAAATAAAACCAAATTATACTATAATCTACCTTTAAAATTATCATATTTAAAGGTAATCAATGTAAAATTAATGTTAAATATTCTCGAGAAACCCCAGTATAATATCTATACACTCCGCAATAATAATTTCCTTGTTGCACGTATGAATACAAATATAATCTATACCCAGCTCTAAAAAAAGAAATTAACATAATTAAAAATACACACAATCAAGATCATCTAATTAATCTATTAATTAATCTAATCTCCCCCATCAAATTAAGTCTAGGTGGAGCTGCTATATTTGAAGATAATAACAAAAATCATCACATTCTCATAGAAGGTATAAAATTCATTATACCTTTATTAATGTATAATCTTCGTCTATGTAATCGCTCATATAAAACATTAGCTAAAAAAAATATACCTGAAGAACATAAACCATGCCCAATCATTAAAATATAAGAACCAACATACCCTCAATAATTCATAGTTATAATACCCCCAATAACAATTCTCATATGAGCTACAGAAGAATAAGCAATCAAAGATTTAATATCAGTTTGACAAAAACACTTTAATCTAATATAAAATCCCCCTACTAATCTAATTACAATTCATAAATAATTTAATTTTATATTAATTTCTTGTAAAAAAATAATAACCCGTAATAATCCATAACCCCCTAACTTTAATATCACCCCAGCCAAAATTATTGAACCAGATACTGGAGCTTCTACATGAGCTTTAGGCAACCATAAATGAACAAAATATATTGGTATTTTCACTAAAAAAGCCATAATTATAGAAAAATATAATAAATAATAATTTAAATTAAAAAACTTAAAAAAATAAATAAATAAACAACTTATATTATTAAAAATATAAAAAATACCAATTAACATGGGTAAAGAAACAAATAAAGTATAAAACAACAAATATATACCAGCTTGAATTCGTTCTGGTTGATACCCCCAACCAATAATTAATAATAAAGTTGGAATTAATCTGCCCTCAAAAAATAAATAAAATATAAATAAATTCAACACACTAAAAGTTAAATACAATATAACAAGTAAAAAAATAATATTAAATATAAAAAAATTAACATAAAAATTTTCCTTTAATAAATTTTCTCTAGATATAATTATTAAGATAATAATTCAAATTCTTAGCAAAATCAAACCATAAGATAATAAATCCACAGATATTATATATCTTATATTACTAAATCTAGTGATCCCCCAATTTAAATTTATAAATATAAATAATATTAATATTAATATTATTTGAACCATTCAAAACATATTTTTAAATAAACATAAAGGTATTATAAAAATTATTATTATCAAAAACTTTATCATTTTAACAAATAATTTTAAAACTTTTATAACAAATTAAATCTTTGAAAATAATCATTCCCATGTGTTCGAATTATTGAAACTAAAATAGATAAACCTAAAGCCCCCTCACAAACAGAAAAAACTAAAAAAACCATTAATATATACATATCATACTCTAAAAATCTAAAAAAAATCAACAAAAAAAAAAAAATTCTTAACACCAAAAATTCTAAACTCAATAAAACAATTAATAAATGTTTATATTTAGAAACAAAAATTAAATTTCCAACTACAAATATTAAAACAAAAACCATCATATCCCAAATTATCATTACTATTAATCGCACAAGTTTTTATAATTTAATAAAAATATTGGTCTTGTAAATCAAAAATAAGTACAAACTTTAAAAACTTCAAAAAAAAAGAATTACTTTATCAATAATCTCCAAAATTATTATTTTTATTAAACTATTCTTTGTTTTGATATAACAAAAATAATTTTATCTAATATAATTATTTTAATATCCATTATTATATTCTTCTTAAACAATCCCATATCAATGGGATTGATAATTTTAATACAAACCATACTTACTTGCATCCTATCTGGTATGTTAATTAAAACTTACTGATTCTCATATATTTTATTTTTAACTTTTATAGGAGGATTATTAGTATTATTTATCTATGTATCAAGTATTGCTTCTAACGAACTTTTTAATCTAAAATTTTTAACAAAAATATTATTTATTTCATTTATCATTATAATAATCATAATCCAAATTATTTTAAATATTAATATAAATTGAATAAACTTTTCTAATAATTCAGACATAAGTAACATATTTAACTTATATATAATAAGTAATAATATAATAGAAAATAAAATTAACTTAAATAAATTTTATAATAATCAAACATATTTTATAATAATAATACTAGTAATTTACTTATTTATCACATTAATCGCAATTGTAAAAATTACTAATATTTTCTATGGACCCTTACGATCTTCAAAATATTAAATGATAAAAATTTTTAACCCAATTCGAAAAACTCACCCCATTATAAAAATTATCAATAACTCATTAATTGACTTACCTTCCCCAACCAACATCTCATCGTGATGAAATTTTGGATCTCTACTAGCTTTATGTTTAATAATCCAAATCTTAACTGGACTATTTTTAACAATATATTATAGAGCTAATATTGAAATAGCCTTTAATAGAACAAATTACATTTGTCGAAATATCAATTATGGATGATTAATTCGAACTCTCCACGCAAATGGAGCATCATTTTTCTTTATTTCTATTTATTTACATATTGGACGAGGAATTTATTATGAATCATTTAACCTAAAATATACATGATTTATTGGAGTATTAATTTTATTTTTACTTATAGCAACTGCTTTCATAGGATATGTATTACCTTGGGGACAAATATCTTTTTGAGGAGCAACAGTAATTACAAACTTACTATCAGCTATCCCATATTTAGGATCCATATTAGTAAATTGAATTTGAGGGGGATTTGCTGTAGATAATGCAACATTAACACGATTTTATACTTTCCACTTTCTTTTCCCCTTTATTATTGCTATAATAACTATAATCCACTTACTTTTTCTACATCAAACAGGATCTAACAATCCTTTAGGAACCAACAGAAATTTAGATAAAATCCCTTTCCACCCATATTTTTCCTTTAAAGACTTAATTGGATTTATTATTTTAATTTTCATATTAACAATACTAACTTTAACTAACCCATATTTACTTGGTGACCCCGATAATTTTATCCCAGCTAACCCCTTAGTAACCCCCGTTCATATTCAACCCGAATGATATTTCTTATTTGCTTATGCTATCTTACGTTCCATTCCTAATAAATTAGGAGGAGTTATTGCATTAATCATATCAATTTTAATTTTAATTATTCTTCCATTAACTTTTAATAAAAAAATCCAAGGAATACAATTTTACCCCATCAATCAAATAATTTTCTGATCGTTAATTATGATAATTATTTTATTAACTTGAATTGGAGCTCGACCAGTAGAAACTCCTTATATTATAACCGGACAACTATTAACAATTTTTTACTTTTCATATTTCATTATTAACCCAATTCTAAGAAAAATATGAGATAATATTTTATTTAATAAAATCTAACAAGCAAGAAATTAATAAGCTTATATAAAAGCATTTGTTTTGAAAACTTAAGAAAGAATACTAATATTCTATTAATTTATACTAAAAATAATTAATTAAAAAAAAATATAAATTTTAACTCCTAAAAAAAATAATAAAAAATTCAACGATACTGGTAAATATCTTTTTCAAGCTAAATACATTAATTTATCATAACGATAACGAGGTAATGTACCCCGAACCCAAATAAATAAAAAAGAAACAAACAATAATTTTATATAAAAAATAAATCTCAAACTATACCCTCCTATATATAATAAAACAAACAATAATCTTATAAATAAAATTCTAGAATACTCCGCTAAAAAAATCAAAGCAAATCCCCCTCTTCTATACTCTAAATTGAACCCTGAAACTAACTCTCTCTCACCTTCAGCAAAATCAAAAGGAGTTCGATTAGTTTCTGCCAATCTAATAGAAATTCAACATAAACTTAAAGGAAATATAACAAAGATAAACCAAACTACCAATTGGTATTCTAAAAAATTAAATAAATTAAAACCCATAATTATAATAATCCCCGACATTAAAACTAAAGCCAATCTTACTTCGTAAGAAATTGTTTGAGCTACTGCCCGTAATCCCCCTAATAAAGAATAATTTGAATTTGAAGATCAACCCGCAATTATAACCGTATAAACCCCTATTCTAAGACAACACAAAAAAAACAAAATACCCAAATTGAAACTTACTATGTTAAAATAATAAGGAATTAAAACTCAAATTAATAAAGATAACAAGAACCCCATAATAGGAGAAAAATAATAAGGTAAATAATTAGAAAAATTTAAATACATTTGTTCCTTTGTAAATAATTTAATAGCATCAGAAAATGGTTGTAAAATTCCTATAAATCCAACCTTATTAGGACCTTTCCGAATTTGAATATAACCTAAAACCCTTCGTTCTAATAAAGTTAAATAAGCAACTCCAACTAAAACCCCTAAAATTAAAATTAGTATACCTAAAAAAATTAAAAATAAATCTTTTAATAACACTTACTACCTATATAAATATAATTATATATTAATGATTTCTAAAACCAACACAATTTTCTGCCAAAATAGTATTAACTAATTATATATATATATATATATATATATATATATATATATATCCCTTACTTAAAATAATCTTAAAAAAACTTAATAAAATTCCCCTTATAAAATTTAATTTTAATATTCATTCCTTTCGTACTAAAATATTATCTCACTATAAAAGATAGAAACCAACCTGGCTTACACCGGTTTGAACTCAGATCATGTAAGATTTTAATGATCGAACAGATCAAAATTTTAAACTTCTACACCTAAATTTTATCTTAATCCAACATCGAGGTCGCAAACTCTCTCTTTTATTCGAACTAAAAGAAAAAATTACGCTGTTATCCCTAAGGTAATTTTTTCTTTTAATCAATAATAATGGATCAACAAACCACGTATCTATGTTTAAATTTAAAAAAAGTTATATTTATTTTTTTATCACCCCAATAAAATAATTAAACAAAAATTTATATTTAATATTTATATAAATAACAATAATTAAGTCAACTATAAAACTCTATAGGGTCTTCTCGTCTTTTTAAATTATTTTAACTTTTTAATTAAAAAATTAAATTTTATACTTAATTTTAAGACAGTATATATTTCATCCAATCTTTCATACAAGTCATCATTTAAATGACTAATGATTATGCTACCTTTGTACAGTCAATATACTGCAGCCCTTCAATCAATTTTCAGTGGGCAGATTAGACTTTAAATTATCAACAAAAAGACATGTTTTTGATAAACAGGTGAATATAAATATTTGCCGAATTCCTCAAAATTAATTCAAATAAATACCTTAATTTTATACTAATATTTTATATACTAATTTTATCAATATAACTATATTTTTATAATTTAAATCTATTTTTTTATATAAAAATAAATTAAAATATAAATTTTTCTTAAATAAAAATTATTTATAATAAATAAAAATTTATTAACAATATAAATTATAAAATTTCACTAATTTTCATAATCAATTATATAAATTTAAACTAAAGCTTATCCCTTAGTATATACATAATTAAAATAAAAAAAAAAATTAATAATTTTTTTTATTTTAATAATAAAAATTAAATTTTTTTCTAAAAAAACTAGATATATTTAAAAACGAATAACATTTCATTTCCAATTAACTATTTAAAATATTTTTACAACAATAAATTTATAAATTAATTATCTCATTTAAATTCGAGAAACTTTAACACTAAAATAATTATAAATAAACTCTGATACACAAGATACACTAATTAAAAATTACTTTACAAACAATTAAATATTTCACATATTTCAAAATTCACTTACAATACTTTCCACTATAAAAATTTAAATTTTTTCTATTAAAATACTTTAACCCCCATTAAATATTTTAAACTCTAAAATTCTTTTTATTATTTTTAACTTATTAATTTTACCCCTCAAATTAATTAATAAAATCAATATCTTTCCAATGTAAATGAAATACTTACCTCAAGCTCTAATTTGTCTTTCTAGAAACACTTTCCAGTACCTCTACTTTGTTACGACTTATCTCATTTTAAAATATATGAAAGCGACGGGCAATATGTACATATTTTAAATTTTAATCATTTTACTTATTTAAATAAAATTACATTTAAATCCACTTTCCTTGTAATAATTAAAATTAAAAATTCATTTAAATTAAATTTATTGTAACCCATTAAAAACTTAATTATTATCTGCATCTTGATTTGATTTAATTTTATATAATTCAAATTTTAAAATATTATTTATTATTAATAAATATTTTTTTAACAACGATATACAAAATCAAAAATTAAGTAAATTTACTCGTGGACTATCAATCACTAAACAGGTTCCTCTAAATGAACTAAAATACCGCCAAATCATTTAAATTTCAATAAACCTATCTACTACTTTAGTATAATTAATTTAAATTTTAATAATAGGGTATCTAATCCTAGTTTTTTAAAAAATTTACTAAATCATAAATTTATTATAATTTTAATTAAATTAAAATTTCACCTAATAATTTAAAATTTTCCTATAATCTATATATATATATATAACTTATTTATTAATGACTAATAAAATTTATTATTAACTTTTGTATAACCGCAACTGCTGGCACAAAATTTGTTATTAATTAAACTTCATAATATATTACTAAATCTTAATTTCCTAAATTTTTAATATTAATTACTATAAAATAAATTTAATTTATTATTAAAATAAACAAAATTTAACACTAAAATTTATATGTAAAATAAATTTTATAATAAATTCCCTAAATCATAAAATTTTTCTTTAATAATAAATTAACTAAATAGATTTTTTTTTTTTTTTTTTTTATATTAAAATATTTAATAATCAATAATAAATTTTTAATAATTTCTTTTCCTTTCTTTTTATAATATTAATATTAAATACATAATTGCATATTAAATTTTTATAATTCATATATTTTATATTATATTTATATACCATTATATATTTGTTAATAAATTAATAAATTATTAATATTAATAATAAATTAAATATTTAATATATATATATATTATATAAAGATAAATAAAACACTTAAATGTTTTATTTACCATTTTTAATAATATTTACATAAAAAAAAAA